ATAATAATGCAAGGATTACCCAGTAATCCGTCTTGCTCTCACTAAAGTGATATCCATATAGATATCAATATATCACTTGTGACTTTCTTTGTTACAAAACAAAAATTTGAATTTCAATTTGAAATGATTAAAATGAAATCATAAGAAGGAATATGTAAGCTACCCACGTGATTTCCATGGGATTGTAGTTCAATTGGTCAGAGCACCGCCCTGTCAAGGCGGAAGCTGCGGGTTCGAGCCCCGTCAGTCCCGGCGGATTCAATACATCAACTCCCCTTTTTGTTTCTGGGCAAGGGGATGAAAATTGTTTCATTTATCTTTTTGTTTTATTTTTCTTTTTTCATAAAGCAAAAGAAAGGGTCGATTATTTTAACTAGGGTAGAGAGACATATGTAAATTAATTATTGAGAGCATTCAACACTTCAAGAAAGAGATACGGGTTTCCGCTTTTTGTCAACCGCTCTCCCATTAATTCGTGTAGGAAAATGGAATAGGATAGCGTATAATACATTTGCCAAGAGTACCTATATATACTTTTCTTTCTATGAAGTCAAGGAATTTTAAATAGTTCGAATCCAACCAAGGAAAGAGGATTTTTAAAAAATAAAGATAAAACGCGTCTTCCCTAATGAATATGCTCTTTTTAAAGATTAGAGGCGATGTCGAATAAAAAACTCGTAAGAAAAATTAACGAGTTAATTTTTTTGAATATTTTCGTTTTTTTACTGGGACTCGTCTTTGTCACATTCCCTTTCTTTGTTTTCCAAAAAGATGATAAACCCTTTCAATTTTTTTTATTTCAAATTAAACTTTGTACTTGTTTTCTCTATATTGATTTCTATTGTTTATTTAAGGTTCTTTAGAAACTCTTTTTGTAAAGAATCGAAGTAGAAAAGGTTTTTTATTATACTTCATCAGATGATTGTACAAGGAAAATAAACTACTAGGTTTTAGAAAGGAAAGCCGGGAAAAAGAATCATAAATAACTTTTTTTTTTTGATTGGATCAGGAATCTCATTATGTATTTGGTGTGGATAAAAGATCTTCCTATGTTATACTATTAAATTCTTGACGATGAATCGATTTTATAGCTCCGATATTGTTATTCATGATATTTCTTTCATTCGATATCATCGAAATCTAATTCATCTGAGTGAGTTTACAAGCGAAAGATTTCTCATCTCTATGGGATTAAATCCCGAGATATTCCAAAGAAAAAAAATAATAATAAACGATTAAATTATGGAAGTTAATATTCTTGCATTTATTGCTACTGCACTCTTCATTCTCGTTCCTACTGCTTTTTTGCTTATAATTTACGTAAAAACCGTTAGTCAAAATGATTAATTTGAATAAAATTTTACTATCAAAGAAAAACAAAAGATTTCAATTTCTCGTCTTAAATGAAAGGAATGCATTAGACTCAGTAGCAGTATCCTAAGGGGCCCGCTAGTATGGTAGAAAGAGATCTCTTTCTACCATACTAGCCATTATGGTTATTGTAATGTATAAAGATACAAGTGAAATATCTTAATATAAAGGAATCCACCTATATCTCTCTTTTTCTTTATAAACGTCAATATAAATGAAATAAAATATGAAATGTATATATATACTTTCTCAATTTCATTTGTTTGTTTGATCCATTTAATACAGATAATCCCAATTCGATGGAAGCTTCTTCAGATTTCGAAAGGGGTTACCCCATGAATGGTTAACCGTGTAAACCCTGATGTAAAAATAGAAAATGAGTTAATAAAACATAAATCCAATTTCTAAAAAAAAAATCTTAAAAAAAAAATTGCCGAACGGTCTAGAAAACGAAAACAATTGATACAGGTTGATAGAGTTTGATTATTACCGCAATTAGAAGTATTTCTAGAGTCCACTTCTTCCCCACACTACGAGAGAGAGGGAAAATGTAAACACTACCATTAAAGCAGCCCATGCGAGACTTACTATATCCATGTGAATTCTGCCCCCTATTTCTATGAATATGAAGAAACTATTCCATTATTGTTCACTAATAATAGTGAAATCACTGGTGCAGAGTCAAAAAAAGGGGAGAGGTATTTGGTCACCATTGATGAACTACTCCAAAAATCCACTTATCTTATAATGAGTTATTCTTAATTATAGAATTTCTAGTAGAATCGACAAGATGTAAACACAAGCAAACGGACATTTTTTAAAGTATCCAAGGAATCTTACTCACATGTAGAAAGAAGACGACTTTTTCTTTCTTTTATCGTTTTTTATTTTTGGAAGTAAAATGAAAGGCAATTCTTCATCTAATCTAATATTGATTGAATGTCTGAGCATTCCGAGACTTTCATGAGTCTATATCCAAAGTATCTTAGGTCCTTTCCAAAACTATTAATTTAATTCTCTCTCTGGCTATCCAATCTAATTGAAAACTCAGTAAGTGGAACTAAATTAGTAGTGGCAAGTAAAGATTTACAGATTTCCCTCCACTACTTGAAGTTTTCCTTGAATCTGATAGGCAAAACTTTAGGTTAGAGAATAGAACCTCGAGAGCCGGGGGCTTAGAATAACGAAAAGAAAGTATCAAGAGTCTTTTCCTACGTTTGTTATTTTAAGTCTGTTGTTGAGGCGGCACCCGGATTTGAACTGGGGAAAAAGGATTTGCAGTCCCCCGCCTTACCACTCGGCCATGCCGCCAAAACGATAGAAACTAGATTCCAATTTTCTTTTTTTTTTTTCAACTCCGAAAAAAATCTATATATAGATTTTCAGTCACAAAATAGAGAATCTAGTACAAACCAGAACCATTAACTATTGACTGTAAATTCATCACCATTTTTGAATTAAAATTAAAATCTACATTTTTTTATTTCTAATAATAAAAAGAAAATCATTAGAAATGCATTTATAACTAATCTATATTGAGTTTTTTTCAATTAAAAAGAAATCTTCTTCAATTTCAATTATAACAGTAATGATGAGTATATGTAAACCCCAGAATCAGAACATACGTTACGTTGTGTTATAGAGCTATAGCTCAATGAATGGGGTATTTTATCTCTCTAGGGATGCTTTTGAGGAGTAATTCTCAATAAATTTTTATATTTCAATTTTTCAGAACATTTCCTTTTTGATAGAGCACAGCATGTGCTGTCCCAAATAGAACTGTACCACAATAAAAGAAGAAAAAGAGACATATATATCTGTGCATTCTTTTTTATTTTAATAATAAAAAAATTAATAAATAAAAAAACACAAGTTTTCTTACCTACTTCAATTTAATGATATTCTAACTATTCTATTCAAAATAGGGAAAAATAAACCTCTTTTCTGCAAATATTTTTTTGAACAATGAAATACAAATACATGAAAAAGTAAAGTGGTAAAAAAAAAAAAAGTTTTCTATTTATTATATGTTTATCTGCTCGAACCGATCCAATGATGAATACATTTTTTATGGTATGCAATCGAATTGGAATATGTAATATCATAGGTGAAAATGAAATGACTTTTTTTTTTCTAGTCTTTACAAAACTCCGTAAGCTCCAGTGATATTTCTCAATTCTGTTCCATTTGGATCTATTTCTTATAAAAAATTCCAATTGAATCTAGTCTCCGTTCATACGTATTTCATACATTCCATATATCTTGGAGTTGGATAAAATTTCATGTGATTCAGTAAACAGAATAGAAATTCCATTATTGCTAGATCGAATTCTATGGATATGATTCGGTGAAGAATGAGAGATGGGATGGGATTTTTTCAATAAACGGATAAATGGGAAATTCAAAAAAGATGCTTGGGGATGAAAAAGAGGGAACATCTACAATACCCGGATTTAATCAGATACAATTTGAAGGGTTTTATCGGTTTATTGATCAGGGTTTAATAGAAGAACTTTCTAAGTTTCCAAAAATTGAAGATATAGATCACGAAATTGAATTTCAATTATTTGTGGAAACATATCAATTGGTAGAACCTCTGATAAAAGAACGAGATGCTGTCTATGAATCACTTACATATTCTTCTGAATTATATGTATCCGCGGGATTAATTTGGAAAACCAGTAGGAATATGCAAGAACAAAGAATTTTTATTGGAAACATTCCTTTAATGAATTCCCTTGGAACTTCTATAGTAAACGGAATATACAGAATTGTGATCAATCAAATATTGCAAAGTCCCGGTATCTATTACCAGTCAGAATTGGATCATAACGGGATTTCGGTCTATACCGGCACCATAATATCAGATTGGGGAGGCAGGTTAGAATTAGAGATTGATAAAAAAGCAAGAATATGGGCTCGGGTGAGTAGGAAACAAAAAATATCTATTCTAGTTCTATCATCAGCTATGGGTTTGAATCTACGAGAAATTCTAGAGAATGTTTGCTACCCTGAAATTTTCTTATCTTTCTTGACCGATAAGGAGAAAAAAAAAATTGGGTCAAAAGAAAATGCTATTTTGGAGTTTTATCAACAATTTTCTTGTGTAGGTGGGGATCCAATATTTTCTGAATCCTTATGTAAGGAATTACAAAAAAAATTCTTTCACCAAAGGTGTGAATTAGGAAGGATTGGTCGCCGAAATATTAATTGGAGACTGAATCTTAATATACCTCAGAACAATATATTTTTATTACCACGAGATATATTAGCAGCTGCCGATCATTTGATTGGGATGAAATTTGGAATGGGTACACTTGATGATATGAATCATTTGAAAAATAAACGTATTCGCTCTGTAGCGGATCTTTTACAAGACCAGCTCGGGTTGGCTCTGGCTCGTTTAGAAAATGTAGTTAAGGGAACTATCTCCGGAGCAATTAGGCATAAATTGATACCTACTCCTCAGAATTTGGTAACTTCAACTCCGTTAACAACTACTTATGAATCCTTTTTCGGATTACACCCATTATCTCAAGTTTTGGATCGAACTAATCCATTGACACAAATCGTTCATGGAAGAAAATTGAGTTATTTGGGCCCTGGCGGATTAACAGGGCGAACTGCTA